TGACAATTTCAAAAAACCGTTCATACTATGAGCATAGTAGGGTGGCGGTCGGGTAAGTATGCCCCCATCGTCTAGTGGTTGAGGACATCTCTCTTTCAAGGAGGCAGCGGGGATTCGACTTCCCCTGGGGGTAGGGTACTACGAAAGGAAGTGGATCATGGATTATCAATAAGCCTAAAACGGATTCTTCCTGGGTCGATGCCCGAGCGGTTAATGGGGACGGACTGTAAATTCGTTGGCAATACGTCTACGCTGGTTCAAATCCAGCTCGGCCCATTAATTCGCCGATCCATCATGAAATAATCTAATCATTTGTCTTTCAGAAATGCCTGATACAAAAGAATCAAAAAAAAGAGTCAAATTTTCTGCTATATCTTTACCTTTACTTTATTTTATTTGTTTTGTTCCCACAAATTCTAATCGTGCTAAGGATCTAGATTCATATCGGGATCTATAAGTATAAAGTCTAAGAAAATAAAGAAAATTTTCTTTATTGAAAGATTGATTATCAATCGATTTACCAATAACGAAAGTATTACCAGTAAAAGGATCCCTGTCGCCCTCATTCAAGTGCTTACCCGTGCGGATATCAATATATTACTCGCGCCTCTTCTCTCTTACAACATGGCGATTCTAACTAAATAGAAGTGGTTTGAATGAAATCATAAGAATATGTATGTAGGCTGTACACCTTATTTCTTTGGGATTGTAGTTCAATTGGCCAGAGCACCGCCCTGTCAAGGCGGAAGCTGCGGGTTCGAGCCCCGTCAGTCCCGACGAATCCAATAAATATCTCAACCCATCGTTCCATTTTCTGTGAAAGGGGGGGGGGGACAAGACGAGGGGCAGAATCTCATTTCCAACAGGGGATCCTTATTTTTTTCTTTTCTCATCAAACAAATATGGGAATTTCCATTCCTTCAACTAATCCCGATTGATGGGAGGGAAACGTATGTGGATTAGTACAATTATTGGTAGCATCAGATTCGGGATTTCAAGAAATCCCGTTCCGGGTTTGGCTTTTTCGATTGCTCCCGATCCATGTACTGAAATAGAATACTATACGTTTTTCGGGAACACATACCCAAATGGAATTCGTTTCTTATCCGATTCAAAATGAATTGAATATAGTTACTCTGTCCGATAGAATGCTTTTCAGATTTAACTTATCTCTTTCTCTGACTTCGATTTTGTGTACTCTAAATTACTAATTCGGATCTTAAACAGTCTATCTCGTTCAAACTGCGCACTGAACTTTTGTTTTGATATATGTGTTCCAATACAGTACTAATTCAAGGAAAGAGTACATTAATAAAACAAAGATCAAACAAGATACCAACCCTCTTATTAGGTATTAGTGGGAATATTTTTTTCTTTCCTATTTTTTTTTTAAAAAAAAAGGTCGTTGAAGAAAGAACAACAAATATTAAAAAAATAGTGAATTGGGTTGACTATTAAATTCTTTAATTTAGACCGGGACTCATCTTTATCATACTTCTTTGTCTTCCAAGAAAATGAAATCATTAAAAAAATGGAGTTTAGAGCTTAACTCCTTCCTTTTTGATTTTATTTCCCTTATATTGTTTATTGTTTAGGTTTGTGACCAATAGAAGAGGAAGGATGGTTAGATGATACTTCATCATATCAGATGATTGTAAAAGGAAGGCGGTAGGTTATAGAAAAGAAAGAATAGAAAAGAATAATAAATAAGTCATTCTTGATTGGATTGGGAATCCAATTTTGGGTTCGGTATGGAGAAAAGATATTTCTATGTTATACTATTCAATTCTCGACGATGAATCAATTTGATAGCTCCAATATTGTTATTCATGATACTGATCTGATTCAATATCATCATGACCATTGAATTTATAGGCGAAAGATTTATCATCTCTATGGGATTAAATCCCGAGTTAGTTATTGGGAAGTAAAAAAACAATAAGATTATGGAAGTCAATATTCTCGCATTTATTGCTACTGCGTTGTTCATTCTAGTTCCTACTGCCTTTTTACTTATCATTTACGTAAAAACGGTCAGTCAAAATAATTAATTTGACTGAAACTTGACTTCTTAGTTCTTATCAATGATTGAAGAAATAAAATGAAAAGGGTTCCAATGTCGCGTCTTAAATGAGTGGACTAGAATCAGCAGTATTTTATGAGATTGGATAGTATGGTAGAAAGAAATATATGAATCCTTCTTTCTACCATACTATCTATTAATGTTATTGTAGTGTATAAGGTTGTGTATAAAGATACAGGCCTAATATAGTATAGATCAATCTACATAAAATATATATATCCATTTCTATTTCTTTGTTACATCTATTTGATTTGTATTGATTCCGATCAATCTAAAATAATCGAAAGGAAATTCTGACTCTCACGGCTCTAATTCGTGTATTTAAAATTATTTCGTATATGAATTCCTGTATCCGTCGAAAGAATGAAATCATGAAGAAAAAATTGTATGGGGTATTTAATAAAAGAAAACGAAATAATCTTTAACATTCCTAAGAAGTAATTGATTGAGCCGTTGACAGACGATCCCAGGAGTTCTATCTATGGGAATTTCTTCGGATTTCGAAAGGGAGTAGTAAACCCCACTGTTAATGCTCGAATCATATGATATGAAATGAGTAGATAAAGCATAAATTCCATTTTTAAAATAATAAAAGAGGTGGTAAGTGCACAATATGATATGTGACTTGTTCGAGGTAACGTTTTATTCTTATTATACATAGTATCTTGTTGCACAACCACTCTATTTATGTTGTTTATCATAGAAAGTACATATACACTTAATAACGGAATTGCTTTCTCTTTGAAAAGGAGGAAACAAATAAAATATAAGGGATCCGTTGTTTTTCATTGTCCATATATAATTTTGGTAAAAGTCGAGTCGGTTCATCGAAATAGAAAATTTAGGAAAAATTCGGTTGGAATCCATTTTCTATTCATTTTACTTTCGAAATACGAACATAGGAATCATTGAAATATCCGTTTAATTGAAAGGAAGGGCATTATTCATATAATACATTTAATACATGACTCCGTTAGAATCCAATGGAATTTCGAAATAACAATATTTTTATTGAAATTGAATTTCAATTTGATTTAAATAACGTTTTGCGGAACGATCTATAAAACAATTGATATTGATACAGTTTGATTCCTCAACTCAATTAGTAGTACTTCTAGAGTCCATTTCTCCCCCATACTACGAGTGAAAGAGAAAATGTAAAGACTGCCATTAAAGCAGCCCAAGCGATACTTACTATATCCATGTGAATTATGTCTCCGATTTCTCTGAATATGAAAGGGTTATTCCATTAGTGCTCACTAATAATAGTGGAATCAATAGCACAGAGTCAAAAGGGGATTCTGCTCCAACATTATTATTGATGAACCAATCCAATAAATACACTTATAACAAGTTCATGATTTCGAGTGGAATCGGCAAAGATTAAGTACAAGCAAAATAGGCAGTGACATCCTTGGAAGTATCAAGGCAAGGGGTCTTTGTTACTAATAGAGCGTGTAGTAATAATAAGACCTATTCTTTTATTGCCTTTCATAAACCAAAATATAGAATCAAGATAAATTACCATCTATTACATACCTGTATTTCCCATTTGCTCTAATCCTTACCATCTACCGATTGTTTCACAAAGATAGTCGGGAGACAGTCTATTACATTCTTAACTAGGGATTACTGAAAAAAAAAATTCTTTCTTTTTGCACTTTATTCTATCAAAACCAATTATACATCCAATCAAATTAGCGATTGAATGCTTGAGCATTCAGAGACTCGTGTAAGTCTGTATACAAAACATCTTCCGCCCGTTCCACAACTGCTGATTCAATTTTTCATCCAACTATCCTATCTAATCCAGGACCCAGTCAGTAAACACTACATTAGGAAAGGGAATCGGAAGTCTTGGTATCTCTTCCACTAACTAATACCTATAATCTTTCTTTGAATCAAGGATTTACTTTAGTGTTTAGAGATAAAGTTTAAAACCCCCCCCAGATGCTTAGAATAAAGCAAGTATCCGTATTTTTCTCTGCTTTTAGTGGTGAATAATTCGGCGAATTATATCAGCAGAACAGAATGGGGGATTTCCAGTCTTTTGTTGATCAGGCGACACCCGGATTTGAACTGGGGAAAAAGGATTTGCAGTCCCCCGCCTTACCACTCGGCCATGCCGCCACAAAAAGGATACAAAATAGATGAAAATACTCCCCGCCTTTTTTTGGGGGGGTTAACGAACTTCTCTTTTTTTTATTGGACTTGTATCGTGAGTCCTCTTTTTCTTAATCCTTTTCCTAAATACTGAAACCTATTTTTTGATTGGATTGGATACATCCTGAATTGTATAGTATCTCAAAACACCTAATACCTAAAAACTTTTTTTATTGAAAAATGAAATGCGGATTTTCAGTAACAAAAACCAAAATTTCCGACAAATCGGAACCATTAACTATTTGTTGACTGTGAATTCATAAATGATTCTTGGATTTGAATCTCAAATTGTATTTCCTTAATGAGACAAGAAAATCCAAATTGATACATAACTAAGTTGATTCTTTTCAATCAAAATCCTTCTCAATTATAACGACAATTATGAGTATATGTAAATCCCACAACAGAAATTTTTACACAGATATCGAATCGGATTGGAATATGTAATATCATAATAATGGTCAAAATAGAATCACTTTTGTTTTGCTATCCTATACAAAAACAAAACTCCATTAAGTCTAAGTGGCAGAATTTTGTTTCCAGGAATGTTTTATCATTTCTTTTCATTTGTATCTGTTGCAAGTTCCAATGCCAGTTTCAATTTGAGTAGAAAATTCGCTTTATTTTATTCCCCCGTTCATATGTATTTTATACATTACCATGTTATCCAGGGAGTTGGGTAAAATTTCATGTGATTCTGTAAACAGAATAGAAATTCCATCATTGCTAGATCCATTTATATGAGTTGATGAAG